AATAAGATGCCTGATTAAAGGATTATCTTGATGTGATAAAAAAAGTACTATTTATACTCTTATTAAAATTACAAACCTCAGAATTAAACTAAGACAAAAGAAATCAAAATTCTTCATGCATCATACATCAAATTGTAAAAAGATAAGCTAAATACTAAGCTAACGGGTTCATACCCCGCTCATGAAACAAATTCTCTTTTTAATTAAAATCAATTTAACAAAAATTATAATAATAATAATAATAATAAATTCAACAATTATAGCCATATCGTCAAACAATTTTTTATATACTTGAACAGCTATAGAAATTAATATAATTTCATTTTTACCAATATTAACCAAAAGAAATAAAATAACAGATCAAACAATAAAGTACTTCATTATTCAAGGAATAGCCTCATCAATAATAATTATAGCAATAATAACTAATTCAATGATTGAATCCCCCGTTCAAGCCAGAATAATGTTAACAGCTAGAATATTAATAAAATTAGGATTAATTCCATTCCATATGTGAGTACCAATACTAATAAATTCATCATCATGAGAAAACTGTATATTATTATCAACTATTCAAAAAATAATCCCAATTATTTTAACTTCACAACTAACATCCATAAAAACAATGACTATACCCATAATAATTTCATTAGTTGCAGCACCAATATCAGCTATAAAACAACTATCAATAAAAAAAATTATAGCATTTTCGTCCATTTATAATACGCCATGAATATTAGTAGCCCTAATAAACTCAAAACCACAATTTCTCATATTTATAACAATTTACTCAACAACAACCTCAATACTAATAATACAAATAAAAAAAATAAATGTAATATTTACTAACCAAATAATAAGAATAAAAAAAAATATAAAAATCACAATAATAATTATGTGTTTATCAATGAGAGGAATACCCCCAATAACAGGGTTCTTTCCAAAATGAATAATTATTCAATCAATTACACCAGTATCAATAACAATATCAACAATAATAATTCTATCATCAATAATTATGAGATTTGTTTACATCAAAATATTAAGAACAAATTTCACTATACACAATCTAGTAAAAAAGACAAAAAAAAAGGAAGAAAAAGAAATAATAACAGGATACATAAATAGATTCAACACATTAGGGCTACCCATAATACTAACACTTAAATCTATAAGTTAAGGATTTAAGTTAAATCAAACTAGTGGCCTTCAAAGCTAAAAATATAAAATTTAAATATAAGCCTTAACACATAAAGGTACCTTTAAATTTGCAATTTAAAATCATAGATTGAATACAAGACTAAAATCTTAATGAAGGGTTATCAACCATAAATAAATTTACAATTTATCACCTAAAATTCAGCCACCTCATTATCAACGTAATGAAAAAATGGCTATTTTCAACAAATCATAAAGACATCGGAACTCTGTATTTTATATTTGGAATTTGATCTGGACTAGTGGGAATAATAATAAGAATAATTATTCGAATAGAATTATCTCAACCAGGTTCAATAATCAAAAACGATCAAATTTACAATACAATTGTTACATCACACGCATTTGTAATAATTTTTTTTATAGTTATACCAATTATAATTGGTGGATTTGGAAATTGACTGGTACCTCTTATAATTGGGGCACCCGACATAGCATTTCCACGAATAAATAATATAAGATTTTGACTACTACCAATATCAATTACACTACTAATTTCAAGTTCAACAACCGCATCAGGATCAGGAACAGGATGAACTGTTTATCCCCCCCTTTCTGCACAAGAAGCACACTCAGGACCCTCAGTTGACTTAACAATCTTTTCACTACACATTGCAGGAATTAGATCAATTATAGGAGCAATCAATTTCATTTCAACAATTATAAATATACGAGTAAAAGGAATAACAATAGAAAAAACACCACTCTTTTGCTGATCAGTATTGATTACAGCAGTTCTACTAATTGTATCACTACCTGTATTAGCTGGAGCAATTACAATATTACTACTAGATCGAAATTTTAATACATCATTTTTTGACCCATCAGGTGGTGGTGACCCAATCTTATATCAACATTTATTCTGATTTTTTGGTCACCCAGAAGTTTATATTCTAATTCTACCAGGATTCGGATTAATTTCACATATTATTATACACGAAACCGGAAAAACAATAACATTTGGACATTTAAGAATAATTTACGCTATAATCTCAATTGGAGTTTTAGGATTTATTGTGTGAGCTCATCACATATTTACTGTAGGTATGGATATTGATACACGAGCATATTTTACCTCAGCAACCATAATTATTGCAGTACCCACTGGTATTAAAATCTTTAGATGAATAGCAACTATGCAAGGTTTATCATCAAAAAAATCACCACAAATAATTTGATCAATAGGATTTGTATTTTTATTTACAATAGGAGGATTAACAGGAGTAATTCTTGCAAACTCATCAATTGATGTAATTATCCACGATACATATTATGTAGTAGCACACTTTCACTACGTACTATCTATGGGAGCAGTATTCGCTATTATAGCAAGAATTATTCACTGATTTCCATTGTTTACAGGTATAGTAATAAACAAAAAATGATTAAAAATACAATTCGCCATTATATTTATTGGAGTCAATACAACATTTTTTCCACAACATTTTTTAGGACTGGCAGGTATACCTCGACGATACTCAGACTATCCCGACACAATAATAACATGAAACTACATTTCATCAATTGGATCAATTATTTCAACAATCAGAATCATAATATTTATATTTATTTTATGAGAATCAATAATATTTAAACGAATTCCAATTTTCAAAAAATCACCACCCTCTTCTCTTGAATGATTTTCAAAAACCCCCAGACCAGAACATTCTTATAATGAATTACCAGTACTATCAAATTAAATTTCAAGAGTGGCAGAAAAGTGCAATGAACTTAAAATTCATTAATAAACAAAATTTCCTTGAAAATACCCTCATGAATAAAAATAAATTTAATAAATAGAGCAAGACCAATTATAGAACAATTAATTTTCTTTCACGATCACACAATAATCATTATTTTATCAATCACAACAACAGTAATATATATGATAATATCAACAATTAAAAACAAATTACCAAATCGAAACATCCTAGAGAATCAAATTACAGAAACAATTTGAACTATCATTCCAGCAATCTTATTAGTAATTATTGCATTACCATCACTAAAAATTTTATACTTAATAGAAGAAATATTAAATCCTTCAATTACAGTAAAAGCAATTGGACATCAATGATATTGAAGCTACGAATATTCAGATAAAAAAAAAATTGAATTTGAATCATACATGACAAAAAAAAAAAAAAAAATTATACGAAATATAGAAGTTGATAATCGGATTATTTTACCTGTTATAACTCAAACACGAATAATTGTTACATCATCTGATGTTATCCATTCATGAACTATCCCATCATTAGGAGTCAAAATAGACGCAATTCCAGGACGATTAAATCAAATCGCAATAATAATAAAAAAAACAGGCCTATTTATGGGACAATGTTCAGAAATTTGTGGAGCAAACCACAGATTTATACCGATTACTCTAGAATCAACAAATATAAAAACATTCATCAAATGAACAACCGAAGAAAAAACCTAAAATAAATATTCATTAAGTGACTGAAATGTAAGTAATGGTCTCTTAAACCAAAATATGGTATAAACAAATACTCTTAATGAAAAGAGTTAGTTTAAAAAAAACAGTTATTTGTCAAATAAAAAATACAAAAAATATTAATGTACTTTTTAATTCCACAAACATCACCCATTATGTGAACAACAATATTAATTATAATTACAATTATAATTTACCAAATAAACTCAACTATAAAATTTGAACAGGAAATAAAAAAAAAAAAAAAAATAAAAAAAGAAAATAAAATTAGAATTAAATTTAAATGATAACGAGACTATTTGCATCATTTGACCCAACATCAAAAATTATACAAATAAACTGACTAATAATAACCTCAACAATAATTATTTTACCAATAAATTTCTGAATTATAAATTCACGATGAACCATAATAAAAAAAATCTTAACAAAAAAAATATCATTAGAAATATTTAATAATACAAATAATAAAGAAATAATCATATTAACAACAAGAATTTTTATAATTATTATAATTAATAACTTAATAGGATTATTCCCATACAACTTTACAGCTACTAGTCACCCCTCTGTCTCAGTTTCATTAGCTCTACCAACATGACTAATAATAATAATTTACGGATGAACAAAATTTACAAAATCAATGTTTATTCATCTTTTACCCAACGGTACTCCCATGCCAATTATACCAATAATAATTATTATTGAAACAACAGGAAATATTATTCGACCAATTTCATTATCAGTACGATTAACAGCAAATATAATTGCAGGACACTTAATAATAACATTACTAGGAAATATAAATGAAATAAGAAAAATAATAGTAGTATTACCAACACAAATAATATTAATATCATTTGAATCATCAATCTCAATTATTCAAGCATATGTATTTTCAACACTAATTTCACTTTATTCTAGAGAAATTCCATATGAAGAAAAATCACCCCTTCCACCTAGTCACAAAAAGACCATGACCCATTCTAACCTCAATAAATATTTTAACAACAATAACAGGAATAACAATATGAGTAACAAAAAAAGAATTAACAACAATAATAATTGGAATAATAATAACTACCACATGTTCCATATTATGATGACGAGATGTAACACGAGAATCAACATTTCAAGGAAATCATACAAAAAAGGTAACTCAAGGACTAAAATTAGGTATAATTTTATTCATTTTATCAGAAGTAATATTCTTTGTATCATTCTTTTGAGCCTTCTTTCACTCAAGATTATCCCCATCAATTGAAATTGGTATAAACTGACCACCTAAATCAATTAAACCATTTAATCCAATAGAAGTACCACTATTAAATACTATTATCCTATTATCATCAGGTGCATCAATCACATGAGCACACCAAAGAATTATAATAAACAACCTAAAAAAATTCAAAAAATCAATAATTATTACGATTATCCTAGGAGTTTACTTTTCAATTTTACAAAAGTGAGAATATTCAGAAGCTACATTTACAATTGCAGACTCAATTTATGGATCAACATTCTTTGTATCAACTGGGTTTCATGGATTACACGTAATTATTGGAACAACATTTATTATAGTATGTCTAATACGAGGAATTAAATTACACTTTTCAGCAAATCACCATCTAGGATTTGAGGCAGCTAGATGATATTGACACTTCGTTGATGTAGTCTGATTATTTCTTTATATTTCAGTTTACTGATGAGGAAAATAAAATAAAACTCTATTTAGTATAAAAAGTATAATTGATTTCCAATCAAAAGGTTAAAAAAAATTAAGTGAGTAAATGAAAATTTTAATATCATCAATTACAATTGCGACAATCATTTTTATAATATTTATTATCACAACAATAATTTCAAAAAAAAAAAAAATAAGACGAGAAAAAAATACACCATTTGAATGTGGATTTTCAAATATATCTTCAGCTCGAAAACCATTCTCAACACACTTTTTTCTTATTGCAACAATTTTTTTAATCTTTGATATTGAAATATCAATTATTTTACCAATAATAAACAACAAAATAGTTCCACTAAACGAATGACTGTTATCAAGAACCATTACAATTATGATTTTAATTGTGGGTTTAATACATGAATGAAATAATGGTATATTAGAATGATCAAAATAAAAGGAGAATAGTTAATAATAACATTTTTATTGCATAAAAAAAGTATTGAAAACAAATCAATTTCTCTTAAATAAAATTAAATAAAGAAGTAAAGAAGTAAAAATACATTTAATTTCGACTTAAAATTAAGGGCATTAGGCCTCATACTTAAATAAAAATATCAAGACCTAAAAAATTAACTAAAGCTAAAAAGAAGCACTTCACTGTTAATGAAAAAATTGAATTAAAAATCTAGTTAAAAGGGTATAAAAAAAAGAAGCTGCTAACTATCTTTTAAGTGATAAATACACTATATCCTTAATTAAATTTGTATAGTTTAAAAAAAACATTATATTTTCAATATAAAAAAAAATTATAAATTTTATAAATAAAAGTAAAGAACCATTCAAGGAAAATTTTTCATCTTAACATTTTCAGTGTTAAACTTTATAATTAAGCTACCCAAATAAAAAATTAAATAAAATATATAAATAAAAAAAAAAAAAAAAAAGAAATTATAAAAAATATAAATGTATTAAGAAAAACCTTACTCAAAAAAAAAGAAAACCAATTTAAAAAATAAACTAAACTACCAGAAACTAAATATTCTAATCAACCAACATCAACTAAACAATAAGAAACCCTTCTAAATTTAAAAAACCGATATAAAAAAAAACCAGTAGAAAAATAATTTAAGAACCATATAGAACTAAAAAAAAAGAATAAAAAAAATTTGTTAAATAAACAAACCCACCTAAAAAATTTAAACAAACAAAAAAAAAATAAAAAAATAGATAAAGGAATAGACCTAATAATAAAATCAACAACAAAAACAAAATCAAAAAAAAACCAAAACATAAAAGAACCACTAAATAGAGAAAAAAAAAATAAAAAAAATAAAGAAAAATTTATATAAAAATCATACTTAAAACTAATATAAGAAAAAAAATAAGAATCAGAAAAAAACAAATAATAAACTAAACGCAATCTATAAACAATGGTTAACCCAACAGAAAAAAAAAAAAAAAAAAAAAAAAATCTAGTCTCTCTTAAAATAATTATTTCTAAAACAAAATCCCTAGAATAAAACCCAGAAAAAAAAGGAAATCCACATAAACAAAATAAAGAAACAACAAAACAAGAGGAAACATAGGGACATTGAATAGAAAGTCCACCCATATAACGAATATCCTGATTACCAAAAAAACAATGAATAAAAAACCCAGAACATAAAAAAAGTATTGACTTAAAAATAGCATGAATTAAAAGATGAAAAAAACAAAGAATAATAGAACCAAAAGACAAAATTATAAATATAAAACCAATCTGTCTCAAAGTAGAAAAAGCAATAATTTTCCTTAAATCTGTTTCAACACAAGCACTAAACCCCGATAAAAATATAGTAATTAAAGAAATATACATCAAAAAAAAAGTATCTAAATATAAAATAATATAATTAAATCGAATAAGTAAATAAACACCGGAAGTTACTAAAGTAGAAGAATGAACCAATGAGGAAACAGGAGTGGGAGCTGCTATAGCAGAGGGTAACCAAAAACAAAATGGAAATTGAGCTCTTTTAGTAAAAGAAGCAAACAAAACTAAATATATAAAAAAATTAAATCTTAAATCAAAAAAATTTAGAATAAAAAAAAAATGCCAAGAACCAAAATTAATTAATCAACCAATAGATATAATCAAAAAAACATCACCAAAACGATTTATAAACACAGTAACAAGACCTGAAGATAAAGAATTTATATTCTGATAATAAATTACCAAACAATAAGAAACTAACCCCAACCCATCTCAACCTAATAATAAACAAATTAAATCAGGTATTAAAATAAAAAAAACCATTCTAATAATAAAAAGAAAAACAATATAAAAAAAACGAATAATATTTAAATCTCCATTTATATAACCAATACTATAAAAAAAAACACAACCAGAAATTAAAAACACAAAAGATATAAAAATTATAGAAATTCAATCAAATAAAAAAACCAAGGTAAAAGAACTTCTATTTATTATATAAATAACTCATTCAAAAAAAAAAATTAAATTATTTTCAAAAAAAAAAAACCAAAAAAAAAAAAAAAAAAAAAAAAAAAAAAAGAAAAAAAAAAAAGAAAAAATATTTAGTCTAAACATCATAAGCCCATTCTTATAAAAAGATTATTGATCCCACAAACCAAAGTTTTATTATTAAACTAAAAGGACAATAATTTAAGAAACTAAAAAATATTAAAGAAATAATATATATTAAATATTAAAAAAATAACAGGAAATAAATGAAAAAAAATAACAAAATAATCACGAACTACACAAACACCAATAAATTTAGAAACACCACAAAATACCCCGTGCTGAGTTAAAAAAAAAATTCTTAAACTATAACAAGCAGAAAAAAAAAGAATAAAAAAAATAAAAATAAAAGTAAAATAATTTCAAGAAAAAAGACCAAAAACAATTGAAATTTCTGAAAACAAATTAATTGAAGGAGGACAGGATATATTTAATGAACAAAAAAAAAATCAATATAGAGACAAAGAAGGTATAAAATTAATTAAACCCTTAATAATAAATAATCTACGAGTACCAATACGGTCATAAATTAAAGAAACTAGAAAAAATAAACCCGATGAAACAAACCCATGACCAATTATAAAAATTAAAGAACCTATAACACCTCAACTGGTTATGGTAAATAACCCACAAATTACCATAGATATATGGCAAACAGAAGAATAAGCAATTAAGATCCTTAAATCTCTCTGAATTAAACAAAATAATCTAATTAAAACACAACCAAACAATCTTAATCTAATAAAAAAAAATCCATAATAAAAAAAAAAATAATACAAAAAATTAAGTCTACGAAAAAATCCATAACCACCTAATTTTAAAAGCACACCAGCTAAAATTATTGAACCTCTAGAAGGAGCTTCAACATGTGCCCTGGGTAACCAAAGATGTACTCCAAACATGGGAAACCTAATTAAAAAAGAAAAAATAATAAAAAACATCAGATAATCAAAATTAAAATTAAAAACAAAAAAAAACATAAACCCACCAAAAACTGAATTAACATAAAAAATACAAATTAAAAAAGGTAATGAAGCAAATAAAGTATAAAAAATTAAATAATAACCAGCAGAAAGACGTTCAGGTTGATAACCTCAACCAAAAATAATTAAGAATACAGGAATTAATCTACCCTCAAAAAAAAAATAAAAAAAAAAAAAATCCATAACACAAAAAACTATAAATAATATTAAAATAAGAAAAATTATACAAAAAAGAAAATAAATTGAACCAAATAAAGACCTATAATTAAATATAGAATAAACCATTATAATACAAATCCAAACTCTTAAACAAATAAAAATGTAAGAAACTTTATCTACACCAAAAATATAAGAAATAAAAAAAAAAAATCCTAAATTAACCTTACAAAAAAAAAAAAAAAAAAAAAAAAAAAAAAAAAGTATATAAATAAACATTAATCAATTATTAAAGAAACAAAAGGGGATCATAAAAATCAAATAAAAAATAAACTTTATCATTAAACACAAGACAAAGAATTAATAAAATCTAAACTAAATTTTCGAGCTAAAAACACAATCAATGATAAACCAAGTACTCCCTCACAAACACCCATTACTAAAAAAACAATAATAAAATAAAAATCATTAAAAAAAAAAATAAAATAAAAATATATTAAAAAATAAATAGATAACAATAAATATTCTAATCTTAATAGAGATATTAGGTAATGCTTACGAACTAAAACTAATCTAAGTAAACCAGAAAAAAAAATTATAAAAGATAAGATCATAAGTTTTTATAGTTTAAAAAAAACATTGGTCTTGTAAACCAAAATTAAAATAAAATTTTAGAAACAAATCTCCTCAGTAAGAAGAAAAGAACCCCATCTTTAGTCTCCAAAACTAAAATTTTTTTTAAAATACTTACTGAATAACAAATTTAGTAAAATTAATAATAATAAGAATAACTACAATTACACCAATAGTAAAACATCCCCTATCCATAGGATTTATTTTAATTAATCAAACAATTTTTGTATCAATTACTATATCAACAGAGTCAAAAATATCGTGATATTCATATATTTTATTCATCACAATAATTGGAGGAATAATAGTAATATTTATATACATGTCAAGAATCGCCTCAAACGAAAAATTTATAATAATACCAACAAAAATTATACTAATTATAATATTATCAATAATAATAATTATTATTATTTCAAAAGATAACTCAATTCAAATAATACAATCAATAGAAATACAAAAAATAAATATAAATAAAATAGAAGAAATAAAATCAACAGCAAAATTTTTTGGTATAAATAAATTAACAGTAACAATCCTAATAATAACTATTCTATTGTTAACAATAGTATCAGTTACAAATATTTCAAATAGATATGAAGGACCCTTAAAAAAAAAATAAACAAATGTTTAAACCTAAACGTAAAATAACACCAATCAATAATTTCTTGATTGATTTACCCTCACCATCAAATATCTCAACATGATGAAATTTTGGATCAATTTTAGGTATATGCCTAATAATTCAAATTATTTCAGGAATTATTTTAGCAATACATTATACTCCTAATATTAATAATGCATTTAACAGAATCATTCACATTACACGAGATGTAAATTATGGATGACTAATACGAAACATTCACGCAAACGGCGCATCAATATTTTTTGTAATAATTTATCTTCATACAGGTCGAGGTCTATATTATGGATCATACAAACTAAAAAAAACATGAATTTCAGGAACAATAATTTTAATAACACTTATAGCAACAGCATTCTTGGGATATGTATTACCCTGAGGACAAATATCATTCTGAGGTGCTACAGTAATCACTAACTTAATTTCAGCAGTACCATACGCAGGAGAAATAATTGTAAAATGACTATGAGGGGGTTTTGCTGTAGATAACCCAACACTGAACCGATTTTTTACTTTTCACTTCATCTTACCATTTATTTTATCAATAATAGTATTAACTCACCTAATTTTTTTACACGAAACAGGTTCATCCAACCCAATTGGTACTACAAATAATATTGATAAAATCCCATTTCACCCATACTTTACCATTAAAGACATTATAGGAATAAACTTAACAATTCTAGTATTTAGAATCTTAATTAATACAAACCCGTTCTTAACAATGGATCCAGAAAACTTTACACCAGCTAACCCAATAGTTACTCCAATTCACATTCAACCAGAATGATACTTTTTATTTGCATATGCAATTCTACGATCAATCCCTAGAAAACTAGGGGGGGTAATAGCTCTATTAATATCAATTTTAATTTTAATAACACTACCATTCTCTATGAAAACCAAATTTCAAAGAACAAAAATATACCCAATAAATAAAATCATATTTTGAATATTAATTAATTCATTTATTTTATTAACATGAATTGGTATACGACCTGTAGAAGAACCATATATCTTAACAGGTCAAATTTTAACAATTTTATACTTTTCAGAATTCATAATTTTACCCCTAATTTCAAAAAAATGAGATAAAATAAATAATTAAAAGCAAAAAATAATAAGTTAGTAAGCTCTAAGCATTATATCTTGAAAATATAAAAAAGAATAAAAATTCTACTTACTTTTTTTTATTTTACAAAAACAAAACTAATAAACTAAAAAAAATGTAATAAATAAAAATCCTTAAACTAATAAAATAAATTAAATAATTTAAAACTAGTGGTAAATAACACTTTCAAGACATATATATTAATTTATCATAACGATAACGAGGAAAAGAACCCCGAACCCAGATAAAACAAAATAAAAAAAATAAAACCTTAATAAAAAAAATTAATCTTATTAAATCACCACCAAAAAATAAGAAAACTAAAAAAAATCTAATAAACATTATATTTCTATATTCAGAAAGAAAAAATAGAGAAAACATAAAAGAACTATATTCAACATTAAACCCCGAAACTAATTCAGATTCACCCTCAGAAAAATCAAAGGGTGTACGATTAGTTTCAGCAAGACAACAAGAAAAAAATACAAAAAATAAAGGAAAACATAAAAAAAAAAATCAAATATAAGACTGAAAAAAATAAAAATCAATTAAATTAAATCTCTCAACATAAATAACTAAACACAAAATAATTAAAAAAAAACAAACTTCATAAGAAATTCTCTGAGCAACAGAACGTATACAACCTAATATAGAATAAGCAGAATTTGAAGATCAACCAGAAATTATAATAAAGTAAACACCCAGCCCAGAACAACATAAAAAAAACAATAAACCCAAAATAAAAGAAACTATATTAAAAAAAAAAGGATACAATAACCAAAAAATTATAGAAGTTATCAACCCCAAAATAGGAACAAAATAATAAATTAAATAATTACCAAAACCTAAAAAATAATATTCCCTAGAAAAAAGCTTTAAACCATCAGAAAAGGGTTGAAAAACTCCTAAATAACCAACCCTTAAAGGACCCCTTCGAAATTGAATGTAACCTAAAACCCTTCGCTCAAATAAAGTAAAAAAAGCAACAGCTAATAAAATAAAAATTAATATAAAAAAAACTCTAAAAAAAAACATATACTAACTGTAAAAATTTTACATTATTAAATTCTAAATTTAAAGCACTTATTCTGCCAAATTAGTAATAAATTTTACTATTTAAAAGTCCTTTCGTACTAATTAAAAAAAAAAATAAGAAGATAGAAACCAACCTGGCTCACGCCGGTCTGAACTCAGATCATGTAAAATTTTAAAGGTCGAACAGACCCAGACCTGTAAATCCTGCACCACAGACTCATTTTAATCCAACATCGAGGTCACAAACTTTATTTATTGATTTGAACTCTCCAAATAAATTATGCTGTTATCCCTAAGGTATTTTTATCTTATAATCAAAAATTAAGGATCAAAAAATCAAAAACAAATGTAAAAAAAAATAAAAGTTTAAAATTTTTATTATCACCCCAACAAAAAAAACTAACTAATAAAAAAAAAACAACAAAAATGAAATTATTAATTAAATTATTAAAATCTATAGGGTCTTATCGTCCCTCTTAAATATTTTGGTATTTTAACCAAAAATAGAAATTAAAAAAATTTTATCAAATAAAGTATATTTCTCATTTAACCATTCATACCAGACCCCAATTAAAAGACTAATTATTATGCTACCTTTGCACAGTCAAAATACTGCGGCTATTTAAAACTAATCATTGAGCAGGCCAGACTTATTATAAAATCAAAAAGACATGTTTTTGTTAAACAGGTGAAAATAAAAATTTGCCAAGTTCATAAAAAAAATATTAAATTTTACTAATTTAATCATTATTTAATTCAAAAAAATTAATAAAAAAAATCAAGTAAAAAAATAAAAATAAAATAACATTTTAAATCTAATCATTAACGAACTTAAAATGATGGCAGATTTCAAACCTACAAAAAAACAAAAAAAGAAAATTATATAAAAATTAAGAGCTTATCCCCCTAAATAGTAGAAATTTAAATGAAAAAAAAAAATAAATATCACAACAAAAAAAATCCTTAATTAAATTAAATTACCAGATAACCAGATAAAAAATTAATCGAATTTCATGTCAAAACTAAAATAAATTTATAAATATTTATAACACAATAAAATACAAAATAAATTAGATCTTAAATTTTCGGGAAAAAAAAATAAATAAAAAAAATTAATTAACCCTGATACAAAAGGTAATAAAAAAAAATAACCTATTAAAAGATAAAATAAAACTCCCTAACAGTAAAATAAACTAAAAAAAAAAATATTTAATTATAATAGTAATAAACAAATAAATAACTTTTAAATAAAAATTAAATAAAAAAAAATAATATTTAAAACAACAAAAATATATCAAGCTAAATCGAATCGAACAATTTAAAATTTTATTGTAAATAAAAACATACACCAGTATTTAACCTGATTCTAGATACATCTTCCGATACATCTACTTTGTTACGACTTGTCTCACTTAGTGAGAATGACGGGCGATATGTACATAGTTAAGAGCTAAAATTCATAAATTTTAAAAAAAAAAATTACTTTTAAATCCAATTTCATTTAAAATAAATAATATAAAAATCAAAAAAAAAAAATTAAAGTAACCCATATTAACCTAAATATAACTGCACCTTGACCTAACATAAAATCAATAAAAATAAAAGAAAATCAAATTTTACAATACATTCAACGACAGAGATATACAAGAAAATCAAGGTAAAAAAAATCGTGGAATATCATTTAAAATACAGGTTCCTCTAAAAAGATTTAAAAACCGCCAGATCCATTAAATTTCAATAAAATTTACTACCCGGAATTTAGTAAATAGTCCAAATAACAGGGTATCTAATCCTGGTTTTTAAAAAAGATTAATCAGAAATAAGAAAAAATTAAATATAAATTTCACCTAAATAAAAAAATTGCCTATAATTAAATCTGAACACCGATAAAAATTTATTTTAACATTTTGTGTAACCGCGAATGCTGGCACAAAATTATTCTGTTAAAAAATAATTACTTAAAATTAAATCATTAAATAAAAAAAATTAAACACTGAAAATAAAAAAAAAATCATTTAGAAAAAAAAAACTAAAAAAAATTTACATGCAAAATAATATTCTAAAAAATTCAAAGAACAAAAATCAAATTCTATTTTTTTGTTTTAAAAATAAAACCGGACCCATTAACCTTCCTCCCCGCTGCCTTTCCCCCCAAGAAAGGACTTTTTTACTTTATATCAACCTGCAGATTACAGCATACAAAGCACACAACTTCATCAAATTCTATTTTTTTGTTTTAAAAATAAAACCGGACCCATTAACCTTCCTCCCCGCTGCCTTTCCCCCCAAGAAAGGACTTTTTTACTTTATATCAACCTGCAGATTACAGCATACAAAGCACACAACTTCATCAAATTCTATTTTTTTGTTTTAAAAATAAAACCGGACCCATTAACCTTCCTCCCCGCTGCCTTTCCCCCCAAGAAAGGACTTTTTTACTTTATATCAACCTGCAGGTTAAACTATAGAGATAATAATATACAACATAAAATTAATATAATAATTATTAAATATAAATAATAACTTAAAATAAAGTATGGAATATCTCAATGGATATATTATATCAACCAGTAGATACAGTATATAAAGTATACAACTTCATCAAATTCTATTTTTTTTATGTAATCATATAACCTTAATATAAATATTTTTTAGTTAAACATAAATAAGTTATTAAATAAAAAATTTTTTTACTTGATTTAAAATTTAAATTTAGATTAATTATATCACTTTTATAATAAAGTATTTTAATTTATAATATTTTATTAATTAAAATGCGTTGATCATTAACAATTAATATTTACATGGAATATATTTTAACTAATACTTATTTAATTTAATATAAATTAATATAGTTTAATTAGAACTAAATTTTAATTATGTAATTTATTATTACTTTTGACAATTAATTTATTCTTATAATAAAATATTTTATTTATAATGATTATAGTTAATAATTATTAATACTGAATATTATTATTAAATAATCTAATTAATTTAATAAATTACTAACTATACATATATATATATATATATAAATAATAAAATATTTAATTAACAATTACTTATTATATATAATATATATATATATATGTATATTAATCATATTATAATTAATTAAATATTTTATATAATAATAATGCATTAATTATTATAAAATATTAAAAAAAATATATTGATTTAAATTAAATTAATAATTTAAAATAAATGTATAACTTAGATTATATATTGAATATTAAAAGATTTATATATATTATACCATTTTTTTTTTAGTAGTTAACTGATAATTAAAATATGATTTCTATATATAAAATATTTTATTAAAACAAAAAAAAAAAATACAAAAAAAATCAGTCCTAAGAAAAAAAAATCCCCAAAATCGCCAAAAAAATCCCCAAAATCGCCAAAAAAATCCCCAAAATCGCCAAAAAAATCCCCAAAATCGCCAAAAAAATCCCCAAAATCGCCAAAAAAATCCCCAAAATCGCCAAAAAAATCCCCAAAATCGCCAAAAAAATCCCCAAAATCGCCAAAAAAATCCCCAAAATCGCCAAAAAAATCCCCAAAATCGCCAAAAAAATCCCCAAAATCGCCAAAAAAATCCCCAAAATCGCCAAAAAAATCCCCAAAATCGCCAAAAAAATCCCCAAAATCGCCAAAAAAATCCCCAAAATCGCCAAAAAAATCCCCAAAATCGCCAAAAAAATCCCCAAAATCGCCAAAAAAATCCCCAAAATCGCCAAAAAAATCCCCAAAATCGCCAAAAAAATCCCCAAAATCGCCAAAAAAACTAAAAATAAAACACAAGAAATCCATAAAAAAAATAAATAAAATTTAATAGTTACATAATATTTTAAATTTAAATAAAAC